GTAAGGTACTATGATAAAAAATTCAGTCTAGTTGACTACTTAACTACTTATATTAAAGTAAGTAGTTGTTAGTTTATATTAAAGTAAGTAGTTGTTAGTCTAGTACCGTACCCCTCCCTATCTTATCCTTTGCACTCGCCTCAAAAAAAAACGAATGCTTCGGGGGCGAAAATCAAACTTGCCAAGAGGGTCCCCTAAACCAGGGATTCACCGAGATAAACAAGAGAAAATTGCTTTTCAATTTTAAAGCGGAATAGACTGTGCCTTTCTTTGTATTTCTTTTTTCTTTTCTGCCTGATGAATAAAAAAAGGATTGGATATAGCTCTCTACCATATCTGGAGCTCTCTACCATATCTATACAAATAGAATGAATAGTCCTTTTATTTATAAGGACTGCTAAGTGCGGAGACGGGAATCGAACCCGTGACCTCAAGGTTATGAGCCTCGTGAGCTACCAAACTGCTCTACTCCGCTCTGTAGGGCCAAAAACTGGTGGACGAAAAAGGTTGAATACAAGTCTCTACCATGTCCAGACAAATAGAATAGTCTTTTTATACAGAATGGAGCGGGTAGCGGGAATCGAACCCGCATCGTTAGCTTGGAAGGCTAGGGGTTATAGTCGACGTTGGTTGATTATTTTTAACGTCTCTAATTCAAAACCGAACATGAAATTTTGATTTCATTCGGCTCCTTTATGGCTATTCTCACCACTTAACATCTATGTTAGCTTTTCTGTCTGAATGGAACCAAAGCTCTCCGCTTTCTAGATGATCCCTATAGAGTAGGAGATAGAAATTCTCCTAAATATCTACTTACTTCGTTCCCTAATTTCATTCAAGAGATCCTGAGGAAAAGAGTTGGGTTTCCACCGAGCTGAAACAATATCCTGATGGTTCTAGTAAACCAAAACTATCGTTTTTTAGCTATTGGGCTTCCATTTTTTTTTTTTAACTAAAAGAAGATTTAGTTACGATTGGAAATAAACTTTTTTGTATCTTCATCCATAGATCCTTTACTCATATTTATTCAATTGGAATACTTAATCCAATGCAAAATTATGCTTCGCGCCTCTGTACTCATAATCAAATTTGTATTTTGCATGCAAATTTGATTAGTCTTTGGATAGTAATCGCGAGAATGTATATTCTTCCTCAATATGCTATTGAGAGGAAAAGGATTAAACCCTTTATAAGAACTAAAGTTTTCATCGGAATATGAATATAAAAAAAAACTTAAGGATGCCTTAAGTATATCATTTCAAATTCAGTTATTAATAGAACGAATCACACTTTTACCACTAAACTATACCCGCTACATGGAGATTATGATACCAACGCTACCCTTTGTCAAGGGTAGCCATTCGAGGAGGAAACTAATCCCACCTACGTAGAAAAGCGAGCAGTTGGTACTTCAATCGCAGGCCTTTAATTTAGGATTTAGATGGCCCCTCTCTAGTCTGTAAAAGAAATCTCTTCTTATCATGCCACTAGCTTCTAAACCAAATGTATGTATTTCGATTAGGATCGTATTCTATAGTTTGATTATTCCTACAATATATACTAAGAGATATAGGCAACAGTACCCATCAATCCCTTTCTTCTTTTTCTTTTTTGTTAGGCAGGCTGTAGAATAATTTTGATACTCTGCAGTATAAATTCTACTGCCTACTTTTTAGAATAAAATTGTTGATAAAACTCCAATATAGTTTGTTCAAAATACACCTTTTGGATAATATTCAAGTACTATTTCCAAAGGGTACCCGTTGAAAATTGCTGCAACAAATCCGTCCAAAACTAAAAAATGGAAAAGTTTTGAACTCAAAGGTTTTTCCAAGGAATGCCTGTGAAAAATTGTTTCAATTTCGCGCCAAAACAGATAAGAAGTATATCACTGAAAATTAATACACTACCCAGCCATATGGGTATATGAAGAGGGCTCCTTTATACCCCCAATTAGAATTAAGGAAAATAAAACATAAATAGAGAAAGTTCTCATCATAAGATCAGCCAATAGAAGAAAAAAGTCCTAATTCTGCAGAACATTCTGAGCACGTGAAAAGTGAATAGACTAAAGATAAAAAAAACAAAGTCTACCATTTTTTTAACAGCAGTTCTTATTGCCCCTTTGGCCTTTTTGAACAATAAACTTCTATATCTCAATATAGAAAATAAAATCTCTACATATATATGTATATATGTATATATTATGTACATTAATATATACATATATTTTGTACATTATATATATTTTGTACATTATGCAGTAGATCTATAATGGTAAATCAAAGTGGCTAATTTCAAAATAAAAAGCCCTTTTAACTCAGTGGTAGAGTAATGCCATGGTAAGGCATAAGTCATCGGTTCAAATCCGATAAAGGGCTTTTCCCTTAGTAGTAGAGTAATGCCACGGAAAGACCGAAGTCATTGGTTCGAATCGAATCCAATAGAGTACTTTTCTACTAAATTCATTCACTTTTTTTCTTTTTTTTTTGAAAATGTCTCTGTTTTTTATTGAATTTTATGACTTCGTTTAGTATGAGATGCCCATATTTTTGGTCTGAACACTAAACGAAGCACAGAGTTTAAATTGCAAAAAATAAATGAAATTGGACTCTTTTTCCTGTTAGAGCAATCAAATCAATATTCGTACTGAACTAATCTAGAATCCTTTTTATTAATCTATTCTTCTTTACTTTAATTTACTTTAATTTACTTTAAAAGAAAAGTAAAAGGAATTGCCCTAAAAAGCAGGGGATGATCCGTGAATTAACCTAACCAACAACTAAAAAAAATCCTACGAAAGCATAATAGAAAAGCAGGAAAGACTCTTTGCTTTGATCTATTTATACTCTTCGATTCGAGTATATTGACAATTCCAAAAAACTGCTCATACTATCATTATACTATAATGACGAGTGGTTCTATATAGCACTATCGTCTAGTGATGCCCCTATCGTCTAGTGGTTCAGGACATCTCTCTTTCAAGGAGGCAGCGGGGATTCGACTTCCCCTGGGGGTAGGGAGTATTATAAAAAGAGGTTAATCATAGATTATCAAAAACCCTAGAATAAATTCTTCCTGGGTCGATGCCCGAGCGGTTAATGGGGACGGACTGTAAATTCGTTGACGATATGTCTACGCTGGTTCAAATCCAGCTCGGCCCAAAAATCTAGGGCTTCGTGAATATGAACTAAATTCTTTTTTTTCTTCCATAAATTCCATAAAAAAGAATATCTGATCCATAGAAATAAAGGATAAAGAGAAAAGAGGGGGAAAATTTATTTCTAAGCCATATCTCTCTGATTGTTTTCTTACAAAGAAAACAGTTTTTCTTATTGAAAGGTGGATTATCAGTTGTTTTTAGGGATAAAAAAAAGCGCGGCATACTAGTTATGCCACTCTCACTATACACGCATATCCTATGTGGGTGTAGTAGTATATGATTCATCTATTTCTTAGAGTACGACAGACGAATCTTCTTATCTTAGCTTAGGGTTCTATTTTAAAATAGGTATGCCATACACCCCGCAGGGATTGTAGTTCAATTGGTTAGAGCACCGCCCTGTCAAGGCGGAAGCTGCGGGTTCGAGCCCCGTCAGTCCCGAACTAGGGTTCAATGAATTCTTGGAAAGAATCTACCTCATTCTCAGTCCATTTGTCGACTCCTTTTTTTATGAATCCGCTCTCATCTTTAGACCCCAAAAGCAGATATTGACAGTAACCTAATAAAATAAAAACCAAGCAAACGCTCTTTTTCCTAAATTAAAATATTGGATCTTTTTTATTCAAGATCCTCTTTTCTCCATCTCATTTCTACTTCTACTGCTTATTTGGATGTTTATGTGACCCATAGAAAATCGGTTATATAATACATACATACATAATTGTATGTATAACTATAAGAAAAAGGAAGGGAATTTGGATAAGAAAGATTCTTGGCTATACATATATATATAGAAAAGCAAAAGTCAAAAAGGATGAAAAATAGAGAGGTTCCAAATCCAATCAAAAAACCTATTTTGGTCTTAGTATGGATAAGGGATCTTCCTATGTTATATTATTCCACTATCAACCATGAATTGATTTGATAGATGCTATATTCATAATATTGAATTGATTCAGTATTATCAGAATGCAAGTCCTCTACAGGGATACCCCCTTTTCCTCTCCATGGGATTACATCCCGAGTTATTGTGAAAAAAATAAAATAAAGAGGTTATGGAAGTAAATATTCTCGCATTTATTGCTACTGCATTGTTCATTCTAGTTCCTACTGCCTTTTTACTTATTATTTATGTAAAAACAGCCAGCCAAAATGATTAATTGGAATTCCAATTAATCATTGAAGAAATGAAAAAGGGATTAAAGAAAATAAAAATCCAAGTCTTAAATGAAAGGATCTGGTTGGAATCCTAAAGTGTGGTAGAAAGAACTACATATAGTTTTTTCTACCACACTTTAGATTCTTTCTATTATATTATCTTGAATCTACATAGAATAGATTAGTAGATTGAAATAGTAATCTAATTCAACTTCTTTTTTCACTGCATCCACTTAATTTCAAGCAAGTCAAAATAAAAAAAATCGAAGACAATTCTTCATTGAAGGAATCCATGGAGAGGGAGAAAAATAATACGAGAATAGACTATAATAAAAGAAAAAAGTAAATAAAAGGAAAAAAAAAATTCTAAGAATAAGAAAAGAGTATAAATGGAAAATGTGCGATATGCTGTGAATAGCTTCGTGTAAGAAAATCTCATTTTCTTATGTAAAGAACTTTATTTTTACTCGTCACTTCTAGTAGGAATTCTTAATTACTATAATAGGTCTTTCTATTCTATTTCTTTCTATTTCTATTATAGTAGAATGAAACATAGTAGAATAGAATGACTCTTTCTTAAACTTAAAAGAGTTTTTTACAAGAGTGAAACAAAACAAAGGAAAAAGAGAAAAAATAAAGTTTGGCAAAATGATTAATACAAAATAAAATGATCAATTAAAGAAAAGAGTTGATACTACAATTCGACTACTCAATCAATTAGTAGTATCCCTAGAGTCCACTTCTCCCCCATACTACTAGCGAAAGAGAAAATGTAAAGACTACCATTAAAGCAGCCCAAGCGAGACTTACTATATCCATGTAAATTATGTCTCCTATTTCTATGAAGGAATTATTCTACTATTGATGAATAATCATAGTGGAATTAAGGGCACAGAGTCAAAATTCTGCTCTAAGACTATGGATGAATCAGTTAAAGGAATTTACTCCTATCAAATTCTTATATGATTTCTGGTAGAATTGGAGAGTATTAAGTATAAATATGATAGATATACCTTTTCCTTAAAAAAGAAAGAGTGTGAGAATGTCCTGAATAGAAGACGCAGGAGTAGAGAGATTTTTTCTTCCTTTTGTTACCTTTTTTATAAGCAAAGGACGTCAGAATATACCATACCATAAAATTTGGATAGATAAATATTTATTGGATACCTACTTTACCCCATGTTTATTTTTGACCTAAACCCTACTGCCCCACTTTCTCTCTTTCTATGAAAGAGTGAGGAGACCTTATCCACTCCACAACTCCGAAATTCATTTTAGATCAGCCTATTCAATCTGATTCTCGACAGAATCAGTAGCCTTTACTTTAGTGTATGTAGGTAGCATAAGATGTACGAAGTATATTGATATTTCTTGGCAAAGTCCCTTCTTCAATCTTAGATTGAAAAAGGACTTAGGGACCTTTGGAAGTTTTAAATTCCCGAATCAATTCAAATTAATAAAAGAATAAGGAAACGCTACCTCATCTCTGTTGGTAGCTCCCCCTTTGGGCCACTCACTGCCGCCAAAACAAAGCCTCATTTGAGGATAGAACTATGGTATGGATTCTCAAAATTCAGTATGGCCAGACCTAGTTACTATCTTGAACTTATGGGGGTACGAAATTTTTGAGTTTGATTAGTACTATATTTTATTGATCAGGCGGCACCCAGATTTGAACTGGGGATAAAGGATTTGCAGTCCCCTGCCTTACCACTTGGCCATGCCGCCAAAAAATCCGATCTAAAATCGAGAAAAGAACAAGTATTCATCCATATTTTCTTACTAAAACCCCTTTTTTTTTTCTATTCTATTGAGATGGCAAAGGATAATTTTCTTTCTATTCTATTGAAATGGCAAAGGAGCAAAAGTGGATTTCCAGTCACAGACTGCAAAATTCAGAACAAATTGGAACCATTAACTAGAATTTTTTTTTTGAATTACAGTAGTAAACGACTCTAAAATCCGTATTCTCTCCTTTAATGGCATAATGGAATTAAAGTTTCCCTAATCTGTATATAGGGAAACTCCAGGTCCGAACAGCATTATTATCTACAGATCCCCCTTATGTACATATCCCTACGGGGAATCGTGCTTTAATTTTTCATTGCATTAAATATCGTGAATAAAAAGAGGAAATTTGCTCTGATATAGATTATGGCCTGGCCTTCTTTTATTGGTCCACACAAGTGAAATTACGATAAAAGATACGATAAAAGAAAGGATATGTGAATAGGTGGATAACTAGATTCGGAAGTACTTAAAAAAGTAAGTACTTTATTTTAGGATTCTACAACGAAATCCTTTCTTTTTTATCAATTCATTTTAATTCCATTTCTATCCCTGCCAAAGTCGAACTTTCGTCAAAATTATCTTTATTCATATGTATGAAATACATATATGAAATACGTATGTGGAGTTCCCTAGAATTTCATGTGATTCAGTAAACAGAATATAGATTCCATGATTGCTAGATTGATCCGTAGGGATTGATAAAGAGTGAGCTGATAATGGAATTTTTCTTCGATAAATAGGAAACTTAAGATTAAGATGCTCCGGAATGGAAATGAGGGAATGTCCACAATACCCGGATTTAGTCAGATCCAATTCGAGGGATTTTGTAGGTTCATTAATCAAGGCTTGGCAGAAGAACTTGAGAAATTTCCAACAATTAAAGATCCAGATCACGAAATTGCATTTCAATTATTTGCCAAAGGGTATCAATTGCTAGAACCCTCGATAAAAGAAAAGGATGCTGTGTATGAATCACTCACTTATTCTTCTGAATTATATGTATCTGCGAGATTCATTTTTGGTTTCGATGTGCAAAAGCAAACCATTTCTATTGGAAACATTCCTATAATGAATTCCTTAGGAACCTTTATAATAAATGGAATATACCGAATTGTGATCAATCAAATATTGCTAAGTCCTGGTATTTACTACCGCTCCGAATTAGACCATAAGGGAATTTCTATATACACCGGGACTATAATATCAGATTGGGGAGGAAGATCGGAATTAGCAATTGATAAAAAAGAAAGGATATGGGCTCGCGTGAGTAGAAAACAAAAGATATCTATTTTAGTTCTATCATCAGCTATGGGTTCGAATCTAAGAGAAATTTTAGATAATGTTTCCTACCCCGAAATTTTCTTGTCTTTCCCGAATGCTAAGGAGAAAAAGAGGATTGAGTCAAAAGAAAAAGCTATTTTGGAGTTTTATCAACAATTTGCTTGTGTAGGTGGGGACCTGGTATTTTCGGAGTCCTTATGTGAGGAATTACAAAAGAAATTTTTTCAACAAAAATGTGAATTAGGAAGAGTTGGTCGACGAAATATGAATCGGAGACTAAATCTTAATATACCTCAGAACAATACATTCTTGTTACCACGAGATGTATTGGCTGCTACGGATCATTTAATTGGAATGAAATTTGGAACGGGTATACTTGACGATGACGATATGAATCACTTGAAAAATAAACGTATTCGTTCGGTTGCGGATCTGTTACAAGATCAATTCGGACTGGCTCTTGGCCGTTTACAACATGCGATTCAAAAAACTATCCGTAGAGTATTCATACGTCAATCGAAACCGACTCCACAAACTTTGGTAACTCCAACTTCAACTTCGATTTTATTAATAACTACTTATGAGACCTTTTTTGGCACATACCCCTTATCTCAAGTTTTTGACCAAACCAATCCATTGACACAAACGGTTCATGGGCGAAAAGTGAGTTGTTTGGGTCCTGGAGGATTGACGGGGAGAACTGCAAGTTTTCGGAGCCGAGATATTCATCCGAGTCACTATGGGCGTATTTGTCCAATTGACACGTCCGAAGGCATCAATGTTGGACTTACTGGATCCTTAGCTATTCATGCGAGAATTGATCACTGGTGGGGATCTATAGAGAGTCCGTTTTATGAAATATCTGAGAAAGCAAAAGAAAAAAAAGAGAGACAGGTGGTTTATTTATCACCAAATAGAGATGAATATTATATGATAGCAGCAGGAAATTCTTTGTCCTTGAATCAGGGTATTCAGGAAGAACAAGTTGTTCCAGCTAGATACCGTCAAGAATTCCTGACTATTGCATGGGAACAGATTCATGTTAGAAGTATTTTTCCTTTCCAATATTTTTCTATTGGAGGTTCTCTCATTCCTTTTATTGAGCATAATGATGCGAATCGGGCTTTAATGAGTTCTAATATGCAGCGCCAAGCAGTTCCACTTTCTCGGTCCGAGAAGTGCATTGTTGGAACTGGATTGGAACGCCAAACAGCTCTAGATTCGAGGGTTTCCATTATAGCCGAACGTCCGGGAAAGATCGTTTCTAGTGATAGTCACAAGATCCTTTTATCAAGTAGTGGGAAGATTGTAAGTATTCCTCTAGTTGCCCATCGGCGCTCTAACAAAAATACTTGTATGCACCAAAAACCCCGGGTTCCGAGGGGTAAATCCATTAAAAAAGGGCAAATTTTAGCGGAGGGAGCAGCTACAGTTGGTGGGGAACTTGCTTTAGGAAAAAACGTTTTAGTAGCTTATATGCCATGGGAGGGTTACAATTTTGAAGACGCAGTACTAATTAGCGAACGTTTGGTATATGAGGATATTTATACTTCTTTTCACATCCGAAAATATGAAATTCAGACGGATACGACAAGCCAAGGCTCCGCTGAAAAAATCACTAAAGAAATACCACATCTAGAAGAACATTTACTCCGCAATTTGGACAGAAATGGAGTTGTGAGGTTGGGATCCTGGGTAGAAACAGGCGATATTTTAGTAGGTAAATTAACGCCTCAGATAGCGAGCGAATCCTCATATATCGCGGAAGCTGGATTATTACGGGCCATTTTTGGTCTTGAGGTATCCACTTCAAAAGAAACTTCTCTCAAACTACCTATAGGTGGAAGAGGGCGCGTTATCGATGTGACATGGATCCAGAGGGACCCCCTCGACATAATGGTTCGTGTATATATTTTACAGAAACGTGAAATCAAAGTTGGGGATAAAGTAGCAGGAAGACACGGGAATAAGGGGATCATTTCCAAAATTTTGCCTAGGCAAGATATGCCCTATTTGCAAGATGGAACACCTGTTGATATGGTCTTCAATCCCCTAGGAGTACCCTCACGAATGAATGTGGGACAAATATTTGAAAGCTCGCTCGGATTAGCAGGGGATCTGCTAAAGAAACATTATAGAATAGCACCCTTTGATGAGAGATATGAGCAAGAGGCTTCAAGAAAACTTGTGTTTTCGGAATTATATGAAGCCAGTAAACAAACACAAAATCCATGGGTATTTGAACCCGAGTACCCGGGAAAAAGCAGAATATTTGATGGAAGAACAGGAGATCCCTTCGAACAACCTGTTCTAATAGGGAAGTCCTATATTTTAAAATTAATTCATCAAGTTGATGAGAAAATCCATGGACGTTCTACTGGGCCCTACTCACTTGTTACCCAACAACCCGTTAGAGGAAGAGCCAAGCAAGGGGGACAACGAGTAGGAGAAATGGAAGTTTGGGCTTTAGAAGGATTTGGTGTTGCTCATATTTTACAAGAGATACTTACTTATAAATCTGATCATCTTATAGCTCGCCAAGAAATACTTAATGCTACGATCTGGGGAAAAAGAGTGCCTAATCACGAGGATCCTCCAGAATCTTTTCGAGTGCTCGTTCGAGAACTACGATCTTTGGCTCTAGAACTGAACCATTTCCTTGTATCTGAGAAGAACTTTCAGGTTAATAGGGAGGATGTTTGATCAGAATAAATATAAATTCTTTTCTTATTTCTATTTTATGATTGACCAATATAAACATAAACAACTTCAAATTGGACTCGTTTCCCCTCAACAAATAAAGGCTTGGGCTAAAAAAATTCTACCTAATGGAGAAGTCGTTGGCGAAGTCACAAGGCCCTCCACTTTTCATTATAAAACCGATAAACCAGAAAAAGATGGATTGTTTTGCGAAAGAATCTTTGGACCCATAAAAAGTGGAATTTGTGCTTGTGGAAATTCTCGAGCGAGCGTAGCTGAAAATGAAGACGAAAGATTTTGTCAAAAATGCGGGGTAGAATTTGTTGATTCTCGGATACGAAGATATCAAATGGGATACATCAAACTGGCATGTCCAGTGACTCATGTGTGGTATTTAAAAGGTCTTCCTAGTTATATCGCGAATCTTTTAGATAAACCCCTTAAGAAATTGGAAGGCCTAGTATATGGCGATTTCTCTTTTGCTAGGCCCAGCGCTAAAAAACCTACTTTCTTGCGATTACGAGGTTTATTCGAAGATGAAATTTCATCCTGTAACCACAGCATTTCTCCCTTTTTTTCTACCCCAGGCTTTGCAACATTTCGAAATCGGGAAATTGCGACAGGAGCAGGTGCTATTAGAGAACAATTAGCGGATTTGGATTTGCGAATTATTATAGAGAATTCCTTGGTTGAATGGAAGGAATTAGAAGACGAGGGGTATAGTGGAGATGAATGGGAAGATAGAAAAAGACGAATAAGAAAAGTTTTTTTAATTAGACGAATGCAATTGGCGAAACATTTTATTCAAACAAATGTAGAACCAGAATGGATGGTTTTGTGCTTATTACCGGTTCTTCCTCCCGAATTGAGACCCATTGTTTATAGGTCTGGGGATAAAGTAGTGACTTCGGATATTAATGAACTTTATAAGAGAGTTATCCGTCGGAACAACAACCTTGCCTATCTATTAAAAAGAAGTGAATTAGCGCCAGCAGATTTAGTAATGTGCCAGGAAAAATTGGTACAAGAAGCCGTGGATACACTTCTTGATAGTGGGTCTCGTGGGCAACCGACGAGGGATGGTCACAATAAAGTATACAAGTCACTTTCAGATGTAATTGAGGGTAAAGAGGGGAGGTTTCGCGAGACTCTGCTTGGGAAACGGGTCGATTACTCGGGGCGTTCTGTCATTGTTGTGGGTCCTTCGCTTTCATTACATCAATGTGGATTACCTTTAGAGATAGCAATAAAGCTTTTTCAGCTATTTGTAATTCGCGATTTAATCACGAAACGTGCTACTTCTAATGTCAGGATTGCTAAAAGGAAAATTTGGGAAAAGGAACCCATTGTATGGGAAATACTTCAAGAAGTTATGCGGGGGCATCCCGTACTGTTGAACAGAGCACCTACCCTGCATAGATTAGGCATACAGGCCTTCCAACCCACTTTAGTAGAGGGGCGTACTATTTGTTTACATCCATTAGTGTGTAAGGGTTTCAATGCGGACTTTGATGGGGATCAAATGGCTGTTCATCTACCTTTATCCTTGGAAGCTCAAGCAGAAGCCCGTTTACTTATGTTTTCTCATATGAATCTCCTGTCTCCCGCTATTGGAGATCCTATTTGCGTGCCAACCCAAGACATGCTTATCGGACTTTATGTATTAACGATTGGAAATCGTCGAGGTATTTGTGCAAATAGATATAATAGTTGCGGAAACTATCCAAATAAAAAAGTAAAATACAATAATAATTATTATACGAAAGATAAAGAACCCTATTTTTCTAGTTCCTATGATGCACTGGGAGCTTATAGACAGAAACGAATCGGTTTAAACAGTCCCTTGTGGCTCCGATGGAAACTAGATCAACGTGTCATTGGATCAAGAGAAGTTCCGATTGAAGTTCAATATGAATCTTTTGGGACTTATCATGAGATTTATGCCCACTATCTAATAGTCGGAAATAGAAAAAAAGAAACCCGTTCTATATACATTCGAACCACTCTTGGTCATATTTCCTTTTATAGAGAAATAGAGGAAGCCATACAAGGATTTAGTCGGGCCTATTCATACACTATCTAAATCTAAACAAGGAAGTTAGATTCGGCGATGCCCCTTTCGGGGGGCATTCCGATTTCGCTAGTACCATCCTTGCAAATTCAGATTGCGATTGAGGGAAGGAGGTAAATGAAGTTTTCGAATCACTGACTCAGGCCTATTGTCGAATCCTACTCAGCAATTGTCGAATCCTACTCAGTCAAGTCAAAAAAGGGGGTACTTATGTATGGCGGAACGGGCCAACCTGGTCTTTCATAATAAAGAGATAGACGGAACTGCTATGAAACGACTTATTAGCAGATTAATAGATCATTTCGGAATGGGATATACATCCCATATACTGGATCAAATAAAGGCTCTGGGCTTCCATCAAGCCACTACTACATCAATTTCTTTAGGAATCGAGGATCTTTTAACAATACCCTCTAAAGGATGGTTAGTCCAAGATGCGGAACAACAGAGTTTTCTTTTGGAGAAACACTATTATTATGGGGCTGTACACGCAGTAGAAAAATTACGCCAATCTGTTGAAATATGGTATGCTACAAGTGAATATTTGAAACAAGAAATGAATTCGAATTTTCGGATAACGGATCCTTCTAATCCAGTCTATCTAATGTCTTTTTCAGGAGCCAGAGGAAATGCATCCCAGGTACACCAATTAGTAGGGATGAGAGGGTTAATGGCGGATCCTCAAGGACAAATGATTGATTTACCTATTCAAAGCAATTTACGCGAGGGACTTTCTTTGACAGAATATATAATTTCCTGCTACGGAGCCCGCAAAGGGGTTGTAGATACTGCTGTACGAACAGCGGATGCTGGATATCTTACACGCAGACTTGTTGAAGTAGTTCAACATATTATTGTGCGTAGAAGAGATTGTGGTACTATCCGAGGTATTTCTGTGAGTCCTCAAAATGGGATGACAGAAAAACTTTTTGTCCAAACACTAATAGGTCGTGTATTAGCAGACGATATATATATTGGTTCACGATGCATTGCTGCTCGAAATCAAGATATTGGAATTGGATTAGTCAATCGATTCATAACTGCCTTTCGAGCACAACCGTTTCGGGCACAACCAATATATATTAGAACCCCTTTTACTTGCCGGAGCACATCTTGGATCTGTCAATTATGTTATGGGCGGAGTCCCACTCATGGCGATCTGGTCGAATTGGGAGAAGCTGTAGGTATTATTGCAGGTCAATCAATTGGGGAGCCGGGGACTCAACTAACATTAAGAACTTTTCATACTGGTGGAGTATTCACAGGGGGTACTGCCGACCTTGTACGATCCCCCTCAAATGGAAAAATCCAATTCAATGAGAACTTGGTTCACCCCACACGTACCCGTCATGGGCAACCTGCTTTTCTATGCTATATAGACTTGCGTGTAACTATTCAGAGTCAAGATATTCTACATAGTGTGAATATTCCCTTAAAAAGCCTTATTCTAGTGCAAAATGATCAATATGTAGAATCCGAACAAGTAATTGCGGAGATTCGTGCCGGAACATCCACTTTACATTTTAAAGAAAAGGTACAAAAGCATATTTATTCCGAATCAGACGGGGAAATGCACTGGAGTACTGATGTTTACCATGCGCCCGAATATCAATATGGTAATCTTCGTCGATTACCAAAAACAAGCCATTTATGGATATTATCAGTAAGTATGTGCAGATCCAGTATAGCATCCTTTTCGCTGCACAAGGATCAAGATCAAATGAATACTTATTCTTTTTCTCTTGACGGAAGATATATCTTTGACCTCTCAATGGCTAATGATCAGGTAAGCCATAGACTGTTGAATACTTTTGGTAAAAAAGATAAGGAAATTCTTGATTATTTAACGCCAGATCGAATCGTGTCCAACAATAATTGGAATTTTGTCTATCCTTCTATTCTTCAAGATAATTCGGATTTGTTGGCGAAAAAGCGAAGAAATAGGTTCGTCATTCCATTACAATATCATCAAGAACAAGAAAAAGAGCTAATATCCTGTTTGGGGATTTCGATTGAAATACCCTTTATGGGTGTTTTACGTAGAAATACTATTTTTGCTTTTTTTGACGATCCAGGATACAGAAAAGATAAAAGGGGTTCAGGAATTGTTAAATTTCGATATAGGGCCCTAGAGGAAGAGTATCGGACCCGAGAGGAAGAGTATAGGACTCTAGAGGAAAACTCGGAGGACGAATATGAGAGCCCAGAGAACGAATATAGGACTCTAGAAGACGAATATGAAACCCTAGAAGATGAATACGGGATCCTAGAGGCCGAATATAGGACTCTAGAGAAAGACTCAGAAGAAGAATATGGGAACCCCGAGAACGAATATAAAACTCGAGAGGACGAATATGGAACTCTAGAGGAAGAAGAATATGGGAGCCGTGAAGATAGCTCAGAGAACGAATATGGGGCTTTAGAAGGAGAATCAGAGGAAGACTCAGAGGAGGAATATGGGAGCCCTGAGGAAGATTCTATCTTAAAAAAAGAGGGTTTTATTGAGCATCGAGGAACAAAAGAATTTAGTCTAAAATACCAAAAAGAAGTAGATCGGTTTTTTTTCATTCTTCAAGAACTGCATATCTTGCCGAGATCCTCATCCCTAAAGGTACTTGACAATAGTATTATTGGAGTAGATACACAACTCACAAAAAATACAAGAAGTCGACTAGGCGGATTGGTCCGAGTTAAGAGAAAAAAAAGCCATACGGAACTAAAAATCTTTTCCGGAGATATTCATTTTCCTGAAGAGGCGGATAAGATATTAGGCGCCAGTTTGATACCACCAGAAGGAGAAAAAAAAGATTCTAAGGACTCAAAAAAAAGAAAAAATTGGGTTTATGTTCAACGAAAAAAAATTCTTAAAAGCAAGGAAAAGTATTTTGTTTCAGTTCGACCTGCAGTCGCATATGAAATGGACGAAGGGAGAAATCTAGCAAGACTTTTCCCGCAAGATCTTCTGCAAGAAGAGGATAATCTCCGACTTCGACTTGTCAATTTTATTTCTCATGAAAATAGCAAGTTAACTCAAAGAATTTATCACACGAATAGTCAATTCGTTCGAACTTGCTTGGTAGTGAATTGGGAACAAGAAGAAAAAGAGGAGGCTCGTGCTTCCCTTGTTGAGTTAAGAACAAATGATCTGATTCGCGATTTCCTAAGAATTGAGTTAGTAAAGTCCACTATTTCATATACAAGAAGAAGGTATGATAGGACAAGTGCAGGACCTATTCCCAATAATAGGTTAGATCGCAACAATACCAATTCCTTTTATTCCAAGGCGAAGATTCAATCACTTAGCCAACATCAAGAAGCTATTGGCACCTTGTTGAATCGAAATAAAGAATGCCCATCTTTGATGATTTTGTCGGCATCCAACTGTTCTCAAATTGGTTTATTGAAGAATTCGAAATATCCCAGTGCGGTAAAAGAATCGAATCCTAGAATTCTTATTCGAGATATTTTTGGGCTCTTAGGCGCTATTGTACCTAGTACATCGAATTTTTCTTCATCTTACTATTTATTAACATATAATCAGATCTTGTTAAAAAAATACTTGTTCCTTGACAATTTGAAACAAACCTTCCAAGTACTTCAAGGGCTTAAATACTCTTTAATAGATGAAAATAAAAGGATGTCGAATTTCAACAGTAACATCATGTTGGATCCATTCCATTTGAATTGGCGCTTTCTCCATCATGACTCATGGGAGGAAACATTGGCAATAATTCACCTTGGACAATTTTTTTGCGAAAATGTATGTCTATTTAAATCGCACATAAAAAAATCTGGTCAAATTATCATTGTTAATATGGACTCCTTTGTTATAAGAGCAGCTAAGCCTTATTTGGCTACTATAGGAGCAACTGTTCATGGTCATTATGGAAAAATCCTTTACAAAGGAGATAGGTTAGTTACCTTTATATATGAAAAATCGAGATCTAGTGATATAACGCAAGGTCTTCCAAAAGTAGAACAAATATTCGAAGCGCGTTCAATTGATTCACTATCGCCGAATCTCGAAAGGAGAATTGAGGATTGGAATGAGCGTATACCAAGAATTCTTGGGGTTCCCTGGGGATTCTTGATTGGAGCTGAGCTAACCATCGCCCAAAGTCGTATCTCTTTGGTTAATAAGATCCAAAAGGTTTATCGATCCCAAGGGGTACAGATCCATAATAGACATATAGAGATTATTATACGCCAAGTAACATCAAAAGTACGGGTTTCCGAAGATGGAATGTCTAATGTTTTTTTACCTGGGGAATTAATAGGACAATTGCGAGCGGAACGAGCAGGGCGAGCTTTGGATGAATCGATCTATTATCGGGCAATCTTATTGGGAATAACAAGAGCTTCCCTGAATACCCAAAGTTTCATATCTGAAGCAAGTTTTCAAGAAACTGCTCGAGTTTTAGCAAAAGCTGCCCTACGAGGTCGTATTGATTGGTTGAAAGGCCTGAAAGAAAACGTAGTTCTGGGGGGAATTATCCCTGTTGGGACCGGATTCCAAAAATTTGTGCATCGTTTCCCACAAGACAAGAACCTTTATTTGGAAATAAAAAAAAAAAATCTATTCACGTCGGAAATGAGAGACATTTTGTTTCTCCATACAGAACTAGTTTCTTCTGATTCTGACGTAACAAACAATTTCTATGAGACATCAGAACCCCCATTTACTCCCATTTATACGATTTAAGGATATATAAAGCATATAAAGCAGATTTTTTTACTTTAATTGAAACTAGACTTTTGACCTTAGAATGCTAACAGGTCTTATTTTAGATTTTGTATTTTTTTATTTTACTAAATAAAAGAAGTCAGTTAATTTATTAAGGCTGTCTTTATATCATGTATCAATGGCCAATTCTGAGTAGAAGGTTCCGTCGGAACAATTATTATTTATTTCAAGATATTTCGGCTCTTTCTTAATCTTCAAAAATAAATCAATTCCATAATGTTAAGACGAAAAAAAGAAAAAAAAAAAAGGAAGTGTGGAAAAAATGACAAGAAGATATTGGAACATCAATTTGAAAGAGATGATAGAAGCGGGAGTTCATTTTGGTCATGGTATTAAGAAATGGAATCCTAAAATGGCCCCTTACATCTCAGCAAAGCGTAAAGGTACTCATATTACAAATCTCGCTAGAACGGCCCGTTTTTTATCAGAAGCTTGCGATTTAGTTTTTGATGCAGCAAGTCAGGGAAAAAGCTTCTTAATTGTTGGTACCAAAAAAAGAGCAGCAGATTTAGTAGCATCGGCTGCAATAAGGTCTCGTTGTCATTATGTTAATAAAAAGTGGTTCAGTGGTATGTTAACTAATTGGTCGATTACCAAAACTAGACTTTCTCAATTTAGAGACTTAAGAGCGGAAGAAAAGATGGGAAAATTCCACCATCTCCCAAAAAGAGATGTGGCAATCTTAAAGAGAAAATTATCTACCTTGCAAAGATATCTTGGCGGGATTAAATATATGACGAGGTTGCCTGACATTGTGATCGTCCTTGATCAGCAAAAAGAGTATATAGCTCTTCGGGAATGCGCCATTTTGGGGATTCCTACTATTTCTTTAGTCGATACAAATTGTGACCCAGATCTCGCAAATATATCGATTCCTGCCAACGATGACACTATGACTTCAATTCGATTGATTCTTAACAAATTAGTATTTGCAATTTGTGAGGGCCGTTCTCTCTATATAAGAAATCATTGATTAAGATTAAGAAGAATAGTGAATTCTTAAGCAACTACGTAGATTTATGGGATCAGTTACTATTTTTTTTGTTTTGCATAGATAAAAGAAGGGGAATATTGATATATATTAGAGGGTATTGATATATATTATCATTTGATGTGATTTCTTGGTATCCTAAATATAAGATTAATACTTCAAGTTGCTGAGTTGAGAAAGAGATGGTTGAATCAAAAGAATTCCTTTTTTGAAGTTCAATTTTTATCAGAGGACAATATGAATATTACACCATGTTCCATGAAAACACTCAAGGGGTTGTATGATATATCAGGCGTAGAAGTAGGCCAACACTTCTATTGGCAAATAGGAGGTTTCCAAATTCATGCCCAAGTACTCATCACCTCTTGGGTCGTAATTACTATCTTGCTGGGTTCAGTTATCATAGCTGTTCGGAATCCACAAACCATCCCAACCGACGGTCAGAATTTCTTCGAATATGTCCTTGAGTTTATTCGAGATTTGAGCAAAACTCAGATTGGAGAAGAATATGGTCCCTGGGTTCCCTTTATTGGAACTATGTTCCTTTTTATTTTTGTTTCGAATTGGTCGGGTGCTCTTTTACCTTGGAAAATAATAGAGTTACCCCATGGGGAATTAGCTGCGCCCACGAATGATATAAATACTACTGTTGCTTTAGCTTTACTCACATCAGCGGCATATTTTTATGCGGGTCTTAGCAAAAAAGGATTGAGTTATTTTGAAAAATATATTAAACCAACCCCAATCCTTTTACCAATTAACATCCTAGAAGATTTCACAAAACCATTATCGCTTAGTTTTCGACTTTTCGGAAATATATTGGCGGATGAATTAGTCGTTGTTGTTCTTGTTTCTTTAGTCCCCTTAGTAGTCCCTATACCGGTCATGTTTCTTGGATTATTTACAAGCGGTATTCAAGCTCTTATTTTTGCAACGTTGGCCGCAGCTTATATAGGTGAATCCATGGAAGGTCATCATTGAATTGACTAATTTTCAAAATAGTCTTTTTTTTTTAGCTTAGCCCAATTCATGCATGGTTGCAGATAATCCTCCTGGTTAGAAAACTAACAAGTTCAAAATGCGTATGAATATATAACCTAGAGTTGTAGGAGAGAGAATAGACTATATTACGGAATTGTTAAATTATATATGCATTCAGGGGGAGCGAAATCCGGTTAAATCTATATCCTTAATGTCATAAGACCGTCATCTTTTGTGCGGCTTTCTAAGGAATGATTTTGGAATTGGATTCAATAGAAAATCAAAAAATATGCAAACAAAATAGAAGAAACAAATGTATATAGGATTTTTTTGATTTCTAAGTTAGATTAGATTCATTTCCCATATATAGAATTCCGGAATTGGATTCCCTATCCAGTTCTATGCAGCATATTGTTATCAATTGTATATCTTGATTTGATTCCTATTGGATTTGGATTAGTTCGATTTCAATAGGGGTTCTTCCTTTATTTCGTCTTTTATTATGGATTAGAGGAAGGGAAAAAATGGGAACTCAAGGATATCGAAGAGTAAAAAAAAAAATGAAATGAAAGGGTGGTTGGTTGGAAAAAAAGAGAAATAGAATAATGAAAAGCATATGGATTTACACAAACCTCTAATGATTAGAAATTAAAAACGAGATCTCGAAGTAGTTCGGACGATTTAGATTATCATTTCAATTTGCACTTTTAGTTACTTCTACCCAATAGAGCTTACTTTTAGTTACTTCTACCCAATAGAGCTTAGAAGTTAAAAGTAATAATTTCTTGGTTGATTGTATCCTTAACCATTTTTTTTTTTTGACACGAGGAACTCACCATGAATCCACTAATTGCTGCTGCTTCCGTTATTGCTGCTGGATTGGCTGTAGGGCTTGCTTCTATTGGGCCTGGAGTTGGTCAAGGTACTGCTGCAGGACAAGCTGTAGAGGGTATTGCGAGACAGCCAGAAGCAGAAGGGAAAATACGAGGTACTTTATTGCTTAGTCTAGCTTTTATGGAAGCTTTAACAATTTATGGACTGGTTGTGGCACTAGCGCTTTTATTTGCGAACCCTTTTGTTTAATCCTAAAAAACAAAATAAGTCCTTTAGATTAGATACTTTTTTCTTTTTTTAGTAAATTGGTATTTGCTTCTGTAATTCCAAGTATATCAATACTTTTATTTATTATATTATTCCAGGAATTTTTTATTTATCGGGACAGACAATACCCCGGGAAGGGTTGATTTGAGCATGATCAATTTAGGTAGAAGATATGCTCGCCCTCTTCCTTCCCGTCCTTAGTTTAGGATAGTGGAAAGTCTTTTTCCTTTTATTTTAGGAATTTTGGGAACATTTTAACAAAGGAAATCTTTCACAGGTCAAACGAGACCTAAGACTTAATCTAAAAGAAATTATTAGATTGAATCTATTTGCATAAAAAAAATTGCATTAAAAAAACCGATAAAAAAAGGGCGAGCGAAGTAAGTGATCGAAAAACTTTCTTCTTTGTTCGTCCTATCTATAAGAGGAGAGCATATGAAAAATGTAACCCATTCTTTTGTTTTTTTAGCTCACTGGCCATTCGCCGGGAGTTTCGGGCTTAATACCGATATTTTAGCAACAAATCTAATAAATCTAACTGTAGTAGTTGGCGTATTGATTTTTTTTGGAAAGGGAGTGTGTGCGAGTTGTCTATTTCAAGAATAGATTGGATCTATCCGGCTGCACTTTAGTTTTTAGTATTTTTGTTTTGGGATAAATAAGAAAAGAAAAGGTGCACGATCTCCACGAATTACTTCTGAATAACTTCAGAAATCATATGGAAGAACCATAGCATTTCGCGACTCATTGGTAAATTTACTTTGATTCTCTATAGACCAATAATGTGAGACCATTAACACGGTTAAAGCTAAACTGCTTGAAGTCCAGGCAAAAAGGGGTACTCTTTCTACAACTCTATTAGTATCGAAATGCTTTATTAGTATCCAAATGCTTTAAACGGGAAATAGCTAGTGTAGAATTTATCTGATATAGAACACTCATATCGATAAAATGATTTGAACTATTTACTAGAAGGGCACCCAGCCCTTTTTCCAATGCCGAATCGACGACCTGTGTATAAAAAAAAGAGAAATTTTTTGGATTTAAGGAAAGAAAAAAAATTCTAGCAATTTTCATTTTCCATTTATTTACTTCGTTTTTCTTAATGAAATTCTTAACTAACAGAGCAAACACAAATTAAAGAAACAACTTTGCTGACTACGATAGATTTTTATCTAGTCGGAAGAGTCCTCTTAATATTTATCTAGTCTTATATACGTTTCGGTATATTGAAATACAAAGAGAAAAAAGGATAGAGGATAGGCTCATTACATAAAAAAAAAGATATGGAAATAACCTTAATACATAGCAAAAAAGAAAAAAAGGAGCGTGAGAGCCAAATGAATCGAAAGATTCATGTTTGGTTCGGGAAGAGATCATAAAAGTTGTAAACTTAATAGCAAGATAATCTACTTTCATTAAAAGATTTATTAGATAATCGAAAACAGAGGATCTTAAGTACTATTCGAAATTCGGAAGAATTGCGTAGAGGGACCCTTGAACAACTCGAAAAAGCTCGGCTTCGATTACAGAAAGTCGAACTAGAAGCAGATGAGTATCGAATGAATGGATACTCTGAGATAGAACGAGAAAAAGCAAATTTGATTAATGCTACTTCTATGAGTTTGGAACAATTAGAAAAGTCGAAAAATGAAACTCTTTATTTTGAAAAACAAAGAGCGATGAATCAGGTCCGACAACGGGTTTTCCAACAAGCCCTACAAGGAGCTCTAGGAACTCTGAATAGTTGTTTGAATACCGAGTTACATTTCCGTACGATTCGTGCTAATATTGGCATTCTAGGGGCCATAGAATGGAAGAGATAATTTAAATTTTATTAGGCCTTGAACTTCTACTTTCGTTTAGAATTTAGGCATTATTTTTCCCCTTGCTTCCTAAAAAAAAAGATTCAAGAAACACTAATGGCAACCCTTCGAGTCGACGAAATTCATAAAATTCTCCGCGAACGTATTGAACAATATAATAGGAAAGTAGGAATTGAGAATATCGGTCGCGTAGTTCAAGTGGGGGATGGGATTGCTCGTATTATAGGTCTTGGTGAAATAATGTCAGGTGAATTAGTCGAATTTGCGGAAGGGACTAGAGGTATTGCTCTGAATTTGGAATCCAAAAATGTTGGGATTGTATTAATGGGCGATGGGTTGATGATACAAGAGGGAAGTTTTGTAAAAGCAACAGGAAGAATTGCTCAGATACCTGTGAGCGAGGCTTACTTGGGTCGTGTTATAAATGCTCTTGCTAAACCTATTGATGGGAGAGGCGAAATTGTCGCTTCGGAATCTCGCTTAATTGAATCTCCTGCTCCGGGTATAATTTCCAGGCGTTCCGTGTATGAACCCCTTCAAACAGGGCTTATTGCTATCGATTCGATGATCCCCATAGGGCGCGGTCAGCGAGAGTTAATTATTGGGGACAGACAGACTGGCAAAACAGCAGTAGCCACAGATACAATTCTCAATCAAAAAGGGCAAGATGTAATCTGTGTTTATGTAGCTATC